AGATCATTTCTATTCCAAGGTGGGGAGTTTTATTTTCCCCATCGACCTATTTGCAGAATAAAATGCAAATAAAATTCTATATTTGCATATCTATAGAAGAACGTATATAAAAATCTTTAGTGAAAGTTAAGAACTCATTGAAAGTAATTGATTCTATTTTGAAACCTTTTTGTTTTCTCGAACTTTCTCACTTTTTATTTTCTCTGAATTATTATATAGACCCCCATGTATATCTTGCCCTTAACCCAATAGAGAAAATTGCTTAATGAAATTTTGTATGACTAATTGTGAATTTTTAGCGATGCAAAATTGGTTCTTTTCTTTCTATTTTGTCGTCAAAATCCCTTTTTTGTTTTATTTTAGATTTATGAAAAAAAAATAAGAAATTGCTGCTTAAACAATGAAAACAAAAACTTTTTGAACTCTATTCCTTAATTGAGTATAGAAGTATAGAACGGTTTAGTTACAAGAGTTGAATTCGAGGAAAGTATAAAATATAGGAAAGTCCCAGGTTAAATAGGTTAAATAAAAAAAACTAAGACTCTAAACTCAAATCAAAAATAATGAACCTTCAACCTCAAATTCCTATTTGAACAACTTTTTATTGTTATTGATCCATTTGAATCATTACTAAACTAAAATAGCTTACTCAATCTCGACGATTGCTTATTCATAGGCTATTATGAGTTCAAGACAAGCCGCTATGGTGAAATTGGTAGACACGCTGCTCTTAGGAAGCAGTGCTAATGCATCTCGGTTCGAGTCCGAGTGGCGGCATAGCATCTTCTAAAAAGGATAAATAGATCTTATAATGAATTCAATTCCCGATTTCCATTTTATAATTATGTAATTAAGGGACTCTTCTTTTTTAAGATTTTTTATGATATTTTCAACCTTAGAGCATATATTAACTCACATTTCCTTTTCGATCGTTTCAATTGTAATTACAATTCATTTGATAACCTTTTTAGTCGATGAAATTGTAAAACTATACGATTCGTCAGAAAAGGGCATAATAGTTACTTTTTTCTGTATAACAGGATTATTAGTTACTCGTTGGATTTCTTCAGGACATTTCCCACTAAGCGATTTATATGAATCATTAATTTTCCTTTCATGGAGTTTCTCCCTTATTCATATAATTCCATATTTCAAAAAAAATGTTTTAATTTTAAGTAAAATAACTGGACCAAGTGCTATTTTGACCCAAGGCTTTGCTACTTCAGGTATTTTAACTGAAATACACCAATCTGGAATATTAGTACCTGCTCTTCAATCTGAGTGGTTAATAATGCACGTAAGTATGATGATATTGGGCTATGCAGCCCTTTTATGTGGATCGTTATTATCAGTAGCACTTCTAGTGATTACATTTCGAAAAAACAGAAAGCTTTTTTATAAGAGCAATGGTTTTTTAAACGAGTCATTTTTCTTGGGTGAAAATGTTGTCGAAAATACTTCGTTTTTTTGTGCTCAAAATTATTACAGGTCCCAATTGATTCAACAATTGGATTATTGGAGTTATCGGGTTATTAGTTTAGGATTTACTTTTTTAACCATAGGAATCCTTTCGGGAGCGGTATGGGCTAATGAAGCGTGGGGGTCCTATTGGAATTGGGATCCAAAAGAAACTTGGGCATTTATTACTTGGATCGTATTTGCAATTTATTTACATACTCGAACAAATAGAAATTTGCGGGGTCCAAATTCTGCAATTGTAGCGTCTATAGGTTTTCTTATAATTTGGATATGCTATTTTGGGGTCAATCTATTAGGAATAGGGTTACATAGTTATGGTTCTTTTCCATCAACATTTAATTGAATTCAAGACAAGTTATTACAAATACAAGAGCGGGCGACGCATTGTATGAACCAGCATGCGGACCGTGTGAATCAAATATTGTATTGATGATTCACACGGTTTTCTACCATATGTAGTTCAATTTCATTGTTTTTACTTAATTCTTAAGTTAAGAGAAGAAAAAAAGTCTTCTTTTTTTCATTGTCCAAGAATGTTTTTAAAAACAAACATAGGTTTTTTTATTTCAGTCATCCAATTATCTATAAAAAAAATTAGATAGAATAACTTCGACCTTGTCAACTGCTAATGAAAGAACGAAATCGGGGTATATACCAATACCTATTACGGGTAAAAAGATGGAGATCGAAAGAAATAACTCTCGCGGTCCAGAATCAAAAAAAGAATCCTTCGGGGCGTTAAATAGCTTGTATCCATAGAACATCTGGCGTGGCATAGATAATGAATAAATAGGAGTTAATATAATTCCAATTGCCATTACAAAAGTAATTAGTAGTTTTGGAATTAAAAGATATTTTTGGCCGGTAATTATTCCAAAAAATACTATCAATTCGGCAACAAAACCACTCATACCTGGTAATGCAAGGGAAGCCATCGAAAAGCTACTGAACATCGTGAACATTTTTGGCATTGGAATAGCTATTCCGCCCATTTCGTCAAGATAAACAAGGCGGATTCTAT